AAATCTTCTTATACCCAGGATAAAGACCCTAGTATAGAAAACATCTATATAACCGCGATTATATGACCAGCTGTATACCTTTCTTTTTACTTGATGCAAAAAGTTCTTTTGGGGATTCCCCTGGAAAAGGGAATTTTTAAAATTCAAATTCTGCAAAAAAGAATAAGAGGATCCATAGCATAGATATGCTATGAATAGACCAAAAATAGCTAAACTTACAGAAGAAATTGCATTAGTGATAAATTCATATGAATTTATGGAAGAATTAGAACTTTCCTGAAAAAAACTTATTGAAGGGGTTAACCACTTTGATAATATGGTTAACTCCGATGTTCCATTATCTATTACTCCATTATCAAAATGGATTCCTATGGATCCAATGAACAAAGTAAAAAGCAGTAATATAAGAAGAGGAAATAGCATAGTATTTCCCGTTTCGCGAGGATAGACAAAAGTATTTTTAGCTCCAAGGGGAGTACTAAAGAACCCCATCCTATTTCTTGTATTACCAGAAATTTGGGGTATATTTTGTGAAAAAAAAGAAACCCCACTCTTCATTGTTGATAAAACAAAATCTCTATTGACTTCTTTGGGTATGCTTTTTCCCCATAAGGATAGTGAATACAATGAACCTTCTTTAGTACTACTATAATTTTGAAAATGAACACGCAAATACCCATCAAAAGTAAGTAAATATATTCGAAACATATAAAATGCAGTTAATCCTGCAGTAAAAGAAGCTATTATTCCAAAAAAAGGTGAATACAACCAACTATTACTAAGGATTTCATCTTTGGACCAGAAGCAAGCAAGAGGTGGAATACCACAAAGAGAAAGTGTACCGCATAAAAAGGTAGTTCTTGTAATAGGAACATATTTTTTTAAACCACCCATAAGAACCATATTCTGACTTTTATCTGGTGAATATCCAACAAGAGGTTCCATTGAATGAATAACGGATCCGGATCCCAAGAACAATAAAGCTTTCGAATAAGCATGAGTGATCAAATGGAATAAAGCTGCTTGATAAGAACCTATACCTAGAGCTAACATCATATAACCCAATTGAGACATTGTAGAATAGGCTAAACTTCTTTTAATATCTCTCTGAGCAAGAGCTAAAGTTGCTCCTAAGAAAAGTGTTATTGTACCTACTAAAGAAATGAAACTCATTATAAAAGGTAGGGATCTGAAAAGAGGAAGAAGTCGAGCTATAAGAAAAATCCCCGCAGCAACCATAGTTGCTGCATGTATAAGAGCCGAAATGGGAGTGGGTCCTTCCATAGCATCAGGCAACCATACGTGAAGAGGGAATTGCGCAGATTTAGCAACTGCACCAAGAAATAATAAAAAAGCACACAAAGTAGTAAGTAATGAATTAATCCCATTATTAGGAATCCAGTTATTAGCTATTTTGAACAAATCCCGAAACTCTAAACTACCTGTTATCCAAAAAAAACCCAAAATTCCTAATAACAGACCAAAATCCCCTACACGATTAGTTACAAAAGCTTTTTGACAAGCACTCGCTGCAATTGGTCGTGTAAACCAAAAGCCTATCAATAAATAGGAACACATTCCCACAAGTTCCCAAAAAAAATAAATTTGTATCAAATTGGAACTAGTAACCAATCCCAACATGGAAGTATTAAAAAAACTTATATAAACGAAAAATCTCAAATATCCCTCATCGTGAGACATATAATCGTCGCTATAAATAAGAACCAAGATTCCTACAGTAGTAATTAGTATTAACATAATAGAAGTAAGGGGGTCGATCAAGTATCCAAATTCTAAGGAAAAATCATTATTGATGGTCCAAGACCATAGATATTGATAGATAGAACTCCCTTTTATTTGTTGAATAGACAGGTGAACTGAGAATACCAGAGCTACACTTAAGAATAAAACACTAGGAAAAGCCCATATGCGACGAAGATTTTTTGTTGCTGTCGGAATAAGAAAAAGTCCAAACCCCATTGACATAATAACTGGAAGTGGGAGAAGAGGGATTACCCAGGCATATTGGTATGTATGTTCCATAAGAAAAGAAATTGCAATTTTTAGTTGAAATTTATAGTTCTTTTTTTCTCTAAAATAAAATTGTTTCCGATTCACCAAACCTATTCTTATCTCTTTCTGAAGGAATTAAAAAAACAAAATAAGAATAAGAAAAAATACTGGAATTATTATTTTTTCCAAAAAAGAATTTCGTTATTTAGTTATTCGATAAAAAAAAATATTTATTAAAATACAAAAAAAAGATTGAATCATTTTACTTTCTATTCCTATTCTTTTTTTGTATTTATTTCCTTCTGTTAAAATGAAATACCTCTCTTGTTTCGTAACTGATTGATTGAATTTCAACTATATTTTCATTATAACTAGAATTATCTAAGTTTTAGAATGTCTTGTTTAAGAGACTCATTTTTTTTTTTTTATTTTGACTGGAATTCAATTCTTGGATACCTTCTCAACTTAATTAACTATTTGAATTTGACCTTCGCTTTATCTCCTCATATTATATGAGGGCTTATCCCTCATACCGGAGTATATTAGATTTATATATTTTGATATATAAATTGATTTAAATAGAAAATCTTTGTATATAGTATATCTTTGTATATATTGTATATTATTAAAACAAAGTATAAAATATATATGAAAAATACGCTAAAAACTCTTGTGTTATCCACATTAGACAAAATGAAGTAAAAAATAATTTTGAATTTCATTATCTTTCAGTATCTAAGTATAAATACTAAGAAAAAACAGAAAGAAGGATTGATTTGCGGCAATAGATGTCTTTCACATACAACTAGAAAAAACAAATTCCCCTTTTGAATGGCAGTTCCAAAAAAACGTACTTCGATGTCAAAAAAGCGTATTCGTAAAAATATTTGGAAGAAAAAGACTTATTTTTCCATAGTACAATGTTATTCCTTAGCAAAATCAAGATCATTTTTGAGCGGCAACGAGCAGCCAAAACCAAAAGGTTTTTCTGGGCAACAAACAAATAATTAGGTTTTGGAATAATCTGAATTGACCTATCTCAAAGAAATTCCAATTATTTAATATGAATTAATAATTTGGATTCATTAATGAATGTACTTTTATGTGTCGAATTCCTGGGTACAATATTCTTAGAACTAATCCCTCCGTTATTCTGTTATATAGAACAAAAGTTTTTGCTATATTGTGTCCTCAGTATTCTTTTCCTATCAAAGATCAAAGAACTTTTGATAATAGAATCCTCCTAAAAAAAAAGGGAGGATTCTATTATCAAAAGTAGAGTATTCCTGCAATAGGATTTACAATTTCTACCTATCTTATCCAAAATTCACAAATAAATTGGTTTAGTACTGGTAAATCATATTAATAAGAGTGTAAAGGCTTTGATTCTAGAAACTTTTTCCAAATAAAAAAATCTTTGTATTTAATGATGAAATTCTAATTTTCCTAAATTCTATGGACGCTCCCAATCTCGACGATTCGCGAGAAAATAACTATTATTCTTTTAAGTTAATTAGTATTTCATATTTCAAGTTAGCCGCCATGGTGAAATTGGTAGACACGCTGCTCTTAGGAAGCAGTGCTCAAGCATCTCGGTTCGAGTCCGAGTGGCGGCATTCTCGAAAAAGAATACAATAGATTAGAAAATGGATTCAATTCGAAATTTCCAATTTTGTAATGGGACCTTCTCTTATGCTATTTGCAACTTTAGAACATATACTAACTCATATCTCTTTCTCAACCTTTTCGATTGTGATTATGATTCATTTGATAACCTTATTAGTTCGTGAACTTAGGGGATTACGTGATTCGTCAGAAAAAGGAATGATAGCTACTTTTTTCTCTATAACAGGATTCTTAGTTTCTCGTTGGGTTTCTTCGGGACATTTTCCATTAAGTAATTTATATGAGTCATTGATCTTCCTTTCATGGGCTCTGTATATTCTTCATACTATTCCTAAGATACAGAACTCGAAAAATGATTTAAGCACAATAACTACGCCAAGTACTATTTTAACGCAAGGCTTTGCCACGTCAGGTCTTTTAACTGAAATGCATCAATCTACAATACTAGTACCCGCTCTCCAATCTCAGTGGTTAATGATGCATGTCAGTATGATGTTACTAAGCTATGCAACTCTTTTGTGCGGATCTTTATTATCCGCAGCTCTTCTAATCATTAGATTTCGAAAGAATTTCTATTTTTTTTCTAAAAAGAAAAATAAAAACTTACTTAAAACATTTTTATTTAGTGAGATTGAATATTTCTATGCAAAAAGAAGTGCCTTAAAAAATACCTCTTTTCCCTCATTTCCAAATTATTACAAATATCAATTAACTGAGCGTTTGGATTCTTGGAGTTATCGTGTTATTAGTCTAGGATTTACACTTTTAACCATAGGTATTCTTTGTGGAGCAGTATGGGCTAATGAGGCGTGGGGATCCTATTGGAATTGGGATCCTAAGGAAACTTGGGCATTTATTACCTGGACCATATTTGCAATTTATTTACATAGTAGAACAAATCCAAATTGGAAAGGTGCCAATTCCGCATTTGTAGCTTCGATAGGATTTCTTATAATTTGGATCTGCTATTTTGGTATCAATCTTTTAGGAATAGGTTTACATAGTTATGGTTCATTTACATTACCATCTAAATGATTACATAACATAAAATTGATAAAATGTGGAGCTTTTTTACCATTTTTGTTTGATTTGAGAACCCCTTTGAACGTCTTTTCAAAGGGGTTCCCAAAAATTAGAAATAGATCTAATTAGACTTTTTTACTTTTTTCGGAATTTTTTGGTTTTTCCATTATGAAATATAGAGCGGACTAGTTAAAAAAAGAAAATCCTATTTAGGATAATAATTGGATAAGAGAGCCTCTACCCTGTCAACGGATAGCGAGAGAACAAAATCTGGATAGATACCGATTCCTATTACTGGTAAAAAGATACAGATTAAAAGAAAGAGTTCTCGTGGTCCAGAATCCGAAAAATTCGCGTTTGGAACATGAAATAACTTGTATCCATAGAACATCTGGCGTAACATAGATAATAAATAAATAGGAGTTAATATCATTCCTATTGCCATTACAAAAGTAATTAGCATTTTTGGCATTAACATAAATTTCGGACTAGTAATTAGTCCAAAAAATACTACTAATTCTGCAACAAAACCGCTCATTCCTGGTAAGGCAAGAGAAGCCATTGAAAAGCTACTAAACATAGTAAACATTTTTGGCATTGGTATAGATATCCCCCCTAGTTCTTCGAGATAAACAAGACGCATTCTATCACAAGCCGTTCCCGCCAAGAAAAATAGTGTAGCACCGATAAATCCATGGGATAATATTTGTAAAATAGCTCCATTTAGTCCAATGTTGGTTATGGAACCAATTCCTATAATTATGAAACCCATGTGAGATACGGAGGAGTAGGCTATTCTTTTTTTGAAATTTCGTTGACCAAGAGAAGTTGAAGCTGCATAGATTATTTGCACCGCTCCTATTATTACCAACCAGGGGGAAAATAGATAATGAGCATGAGGTAACAATTCCATATTGATCCGAATCAATCCATATGCTCCCATCTTTAATAGGATTCCCGCTAAAAGCATACATGTACTGTAATGTGCTTCTCCATGGGTATCTGGTAACCACGTATGTAGAGGTATAATCGGCAATTTGACAGCATAAGCAATAAGGAAGCCAAAATAAAGTAGTATTTCCAATGTAGCAGGGTATGATTGATTAATCAATCTTTCCAAATCTAATCTTGGTTCGTTCGAACCATATAAGCCCATACCTAGAACTCCGATTAAGAAAAAAATGGAACCGCCCGCAGTATACAAAATAAACTTGGTAGCTGAATATAGACGTCTCTTTCCCCCCCACATGGATAAAAGTAAGTAAACAGGAATTAATTCTAACTCCCACATGATAAAAAAAAGTAAAAGGTCTCGTGAAGAAAATAATCCTATTTGACCGCTATACATTGCTAGCATCAGGAAATAGAATAATCGCGAATTCCGGGTAACTGGCCAAGCCGCTAAAGTAGCTAAAGTAGTGATAAATCCTGTCAATAAAATGGATCCTAATGAAAGTCCATCGATTCCCAATCTCCAGTGGAAATCAAAAACATCTATCCATTTATAATCCTCCTTTAATTGCATTAACGGATCCTCTAATTGGAAATGATAACAGAATGCATAAGTCATTAGAAGGAATTCTAATAAACAAATAGATATAGTATACCACCTAACGATTTTGTTTCCTTTATGGGGTAAAAAGAAAATTAATGAACCTGCAAATATCGGTAAAACAACAAGTATTGTTAACCAAGGAAAATAACTCATGATAAAGTAATAAAGACAAGATACGTTTTGACCAGAAAAGCCCATGCTCGATTATTTTGAGCACAGGCTTCTTCGGTAAAGAGGAATCAGACGATTCAAGTGGAGTTTTTTGTAACGTATCAATAAGATAGAGCCATGCTGCGGGTTGTTTCAGGACCCAAATAAACGCGGACACTTAAAAAATCTGTTGGGCAGGCGGATTCGCATCTCTTACAACCCACACAATCTTCGGTTCTCGGCGCAGAAGCGATTTGCTTGGCTTTACATCCATCCCAAGGTATCATTTCTAAAACATCTGTTGGACAAGCTCGTACGCATTGAGTGCATCCTATACATGTATCATAAATTTTTACAGAATGTGACATTGGATCTAGAAATTTTCCTTTATAAAAATTTTCGATCTGGTAAAAATGAAATTAGTACTATATAAGTTAGATGTATTGTAGACACCAGACGAAGCAATGGTTTATCCAAACTTTAACAAATAATGCAATATATTTCTTAATCTGTTTGTGAGAAAGCGTGAAAAGATCCAAGAGACTTGAATTTAAGGCTTCAACAGTGATAATTATACGAATTCTACATACTAATTTGAATTAGCCAATAAATTGGCTATTATCTTTCCAATATAAATTATTGCAATTTGAATATTGCAATATCAATGAATTACAAAAATGCAAAATTCGATAAGTAAAAAAGAATATTCAGAAATAACCTACTTCAAAAAGGGTATTCTCTAATAAAAATGAGAAAAGAAGACTAGAATTAAAAATAAGAAAAGAAGACTAGAATTTTATTAATCTTAATGTTCCATATTATTATATATATATGCGCCTTTGTTTAGAGGATTCTATGTCTAATTATTCAAAAAATTCGATTGATTGATACGAGTTGATTTCCTGTTACGATGGATGGAAGAAAGAATGGATAGTCCAATAGCTGCTTCAGCAGCCGCAAGGGCTATAACAAAAATTGCGAAAATGTCTCCTTTTAATTGGCGACTATCAAATAGATCAGAAAATGTTACGAGATTTAGATTAATTGAATTCAGTATAAGTTCAAGACATATTAGAGCTCTAACCATGTTTCGGCTTGTGATCAATCCATAGATACCAATCGAAAATAAATAGACACTCAAAAAAAGTACATGCTCAAACATCATTAACTAACTCCTTATCAATCTCGATTCATTTCAATATGAGGACAAGAATTGAACCGATTCAATTAATTAGAATAGAACAATTACGCAACAAAAGAGAAAAGAAAGTATTTGTTGTGTTGACAGTAGATGAGTTTTACTAAATAAAAATTGTTATTCTTTAGTTATTTTTTTAGATTAGAAATTCTAATAATTTATTATTGTCTAGCCATAGTAATTGCACCTATTAAAGAAACTAGAAGAATTAGGGAAATGAGTTCAAACGGAAGATAAAAATCAGTTGCTAAATGAATCCCAATTTGTTGAACGTTATTTATGAGACCCTGTTCTACTATTTGGTTTGATCTTGTAGTCCAAAGAATTCCATACCACGACGTATCTGGGATAGTAGTCATTAGTGAAAAAGGAATAGCTATACAAACGAGTGAAGTAAACCCATCTCCAATAGTCCAATAATTCTTATTTTTAGACCACTCTGAGCCATTTACAAACATTACAGCAAATATGATCAAGACATTTATGGCTCCCACATAAATAAGAAGTTGTGCGACAGCTACAAAGTAGGAATTCAATAAAAAATAGAATAAGGATATACAAACAAGAACTAATCCCAGCGAAAAGGCGGAATAAATTGGGTTGGTAAGTAATACTACCCCTAGACCCCCTAGTAGAAGAACAAATCCCCCAAATAGAACAAGAATCTCATGTATTGGTCCAGGTAAATCCATTATGGATAAGAAGAAATTAATAGTATAAAATTTTTCATGAACTGACTAAAACTAAAAGATTCAAGGAAAGAAAAAGGGATTAAGATATATATATATAAATTGTATAGTTAGAAATCACATCACGAAAATCTACTCTCATTTTATTTTAAATCATGAATAATTTGTAATAAGCAGTAGTTATTCATTTTTCTTTCTAGTTAGTAAAAAATTATTGGATTTTTCTAACAAAAAAATCCTAGTACCTAGTAATCAGTAATTGTTCTTGAATTCCAAGATTTTTCTTCGTCTATTTCACTTTGAGACGAATTCCTAATTGTTTGAATTGTGTAATCTCCCATTATGGAGACTGGTAACCGACTCAAAGCAATTTGATTGTAATTCAATTCATGACGATCATAAGTAGAAAGTTCATATTCTTCCGTCATTGATAAACAGTTTGTCGGACAATATTCAACACAGTTACCACAAAATATACAAACTCCGAAATCAATACTATAATTAAGCAATTGTTTCTTTTTAATATCCTTTTCAAATCTCCAATCCACAAGGGGTAGATCTATCGGACATACACGAACACATACTTCACAAGCAATACATTTATCAAATTCAAAGTGTATTCGTCCACGGAAACGCTCTGATGTAATTGATTTTTCATAAGGGTAGTGAATCGTTATAGGTAAACGATTTGTGTGGGATAAGGTAATTATGAAACCTTGACCAATGTATCTTGCGGCGCGTATTGTTTGTTGACCATAACTAATGAACCCAGTTATCATAGGGAACATATTCTAAATATCTATGAAAAAGGTATGTTTCTTTCTCTTGTTTGAGAGAACTTTTGTGTTGAAGATGTTCTTACTGTTATTGTATTATCTTATTTATAGTGAAACTAGTTGGAAAGAAGTTGTTAATAAGAGATTGCCCAGAGAAATAGGTAAAAGAAATTTCCATCCAAGATTTAATAACTGATCCATTCTCATCCGGGGTAAAGTCCATCTTATTGTGATAGAAATGAAGAGAAATAGAAAAGCTTTAGTTAATGTAATAAAGATACCCATTATCATTTCCAAAATTCCCACAATTTTATTCATTTGGAAAAATCCCCAAAAGGATATATAGGGAATAGAAAAATTCCACCCGCCTAAGTAGAGAACAGTTACAAATAAGGAGGAAACTAATAAATTTAGGTAAGAAGCAAGATAAAATAAACCATATTTAATACCGGAATATTCGGTTTGATAACCCGCTACTAATTCTTCCTCCGCTTCTGGTAAATCAAAGGGTAATCTTTCACATTCTGCCAAAGAAGAAATTAGAAAAACTAGAAAACCTATAGGCTGACGCCAAAGATTCCATCCAAAAAAACCATATTTTGACTGTGCTTCAACTATATCAACCGTACTTGAACTGTTAGATAATCATAGTCGATGACAACATCACAGTTTCCACCGCTATTCCAAAACCGTACATGAAACCTTAGCTTCATACGGCTCCTCTATGATCAGAAAAAAGGATTATTTCTTTTCGGTCTTATCCCCCGGGCGTAGATAGAATTAGGTAAGATAAAATTGATTGGAAAGTCCTAAATTAAACCAAAGCAATTCTGTCTGCTAAAATAATAAAAAAGCGCTTCCGAATTGATCTCATCCTTTATATAATAAAATGACAGTTTTTTCTTGTTCAGTAATAACTTAATATTGGAATAAAACACTCGTTATAGCAATTAATAAATGAAAAGAATTGGATGTTAGTTCATGAGGAATTGAATTCTGTATAAATTTAGATAAAAGAAAGAATAAATAAAGATCCTTTTTTGTATTGCATTACATATCTTTTGTCCTATTCTTCTTTCCCGGGGAGGGGGATATTTAAAAAATAAATAAAGGGTTAATTCGTTCTTGATAGCTATTTTCTTAACAAGTGAATGGGAATATACTCTGAATCGGAATCCGAAGAAAGTACTACTTGATCATTTCCACCTATTTCAAGTCCTTATTATGATTCCTTTTATGAGGAGAAATGTCTAATGATTTAGATTCTCTCATTACTAATCCTTTATGTACTTTAGTGTTCCTAATCCCTCACTAACTTTTTATGGATTCTTTTATATGGTTATAAGTTCTAGTAATAACTAAAAATATTCTAGTAATGGAATTCCATATCGCGAATCCTTTATTCTTGCCCGCTTCAAGATATGAGGACTAATCAAACAATCTCAATCTTGGGGTAAAGAGTTTACACTGCTTATGTTTACTTCAACTTTTTTCTTGTACGTAGGAAATGAGATTTTTTATTTTTACTACAAATTAATAAGCTGTTTTGTTTCACTCATGTAGCTATCTAGTTTAACTTGCCGACCTGAATCCAGAATAAGAAAAGGAAGATAAGTATTCAATGGATTTTAGAGGAAAAGTTCCTTTTTTAACGAATCACACGTAGAGATATTGCTAGCACACAAAAAGTTAATGGTATTTCATAACTAATAGATTGAGCAGCTGCTCGTAGACCGCCTGAAAAAGAATATTTATTATTTGAGCTATATCCTGCCATAAGAAGACCAATAGGAGCAATACTTGAAATGGCAATCCATAAAAAAACACCAATACTAAGATCAGCTAAAACAAAATGATATCCGAAAGGGATAACTAAAAAACTTAATAAAACAGATATGACTGCTATAGAGGGTCCAATGCTAAATAAAGGAATCTCTCCTCGGGATGGAAGGATATCCTCTTTAAAAATCAGCTTAGTTCCATCTGCTATAGCTTGAAGCAGTCCCAGGGGACCAGCATATTCAGGACCAATACGTTGTTGTATCGATGCGGATATTTCTCTTTCTAACCACACAATTACGAGTACTTCTATTGTGATTCCCAGTAGGAGGGTCAAAATAGGTAGAATCCATATCAGTCCATAGACTTCTTTTAATAATTCCAATTTCGAAAAAGAATTGATAGTTTCTACCTCTACCCTATCTATTATCATTTCAACGATCAACTTCCCCCATAATGATATCTATACTACCTAATATCGTCATGATATCAGCCAATTTCATTTTTTTAACTAGCTGAGGAAGAATTTGCAAATTAATAAAACCAGGTGGACGAATTTTCCATCTCCAAGGGAAAAGACTGTCATCTCCTACCAGATAAATTCCTAATTCACCTTTTGGAGCTTCTACTCTTACATAAAGCTCTTGCTTTGATAATTCAAAATTAGGGGAAGGTTTTTTACCAAGAAATCTATATTCAAAATCATTCCATTCCGAATTCTTTGCTTTCTTAAAGCGTCGCGCTTCTAAATTTTCATAAGGACCTCCAGGAATTTTCTCTACAGCCTGTTGAATAATTTTGATGGATTCCTTCATTTCACCAATTCGTACTAAATAGCGAGCTAATGAATCTCCTTCTTTTTGCCATTGTACTTTCCAATCGAATTGATTGTAAGACTCATAAGGATCAATTTTACGAAGATCCCATTGTATTCCAGAAGCTCGTAACATTGGTCCCGATAAGCCCCAATTTACAGCCTCTTCCCCACTAATAAAACCTACTCCTTCAACTCGTTCTAAAAAAATGGGATTCCGTGTAATAAGTTGTTGATATTCAACAACCCCTCGTAAAAAATAATCACAGAAATCTAAACATTTATCCATCCACCCATAAGGTAGATCAGCAGCTACTCCTCCGATGCGAAAGTAATTATGCATCATTCGCATACCTGTAGCAGCTTCAAATAGATCATATATCAATTCTCTCTCTCTAAAAATGTAGAAAAAAGGAGTCTGTGCCCCTAGATCCGCCATAAAAGGTCCAAGCCATAACAAGTGAGAAGCTATACGGCTCAATTCTAACATAATTACCCGAATATAGCTGGCTCTTTGAGGTATTTGAATATTCTCTAAAAATTCTGGTGCATTTACCGTTATTGCTTCTGTAAACATAGTAGCTAAATAATCCCACCGTGTTACATAAGGCAAGTATTGTATAATAGTTCTGTTTTCTGCGATTTTTTCCATCCCTCTGTGTAAATAGCCTAATATGGGTTCACAATCAACAACATCTTCACCATCGAGAGTAACGATCAGTCGAAGAACACCATGCATTGATGGGTGGTGAGGACCCATGTTGACTATCATTAGATCTTTTCTTGTAAGCGGTAGACTCATAATTCTTTTTTATTCCTTAATTCATTATTCCATGAATTCCTCAAAACGAGGCTCATCAAAATGCAAAATCTAAGA